AAATTGGGAGTTTTAATCACTAACTGTGTTTGAAAATTTGAGTTAAATTGGCTATGTAAAAAAGTTTTGAGTTTTGTGACACATACAGAAATTTGGGTCAATATTTTAGGTATCAAACGAAGAAAATGGAGCTTTCGTTTTTGGGGTTTGGCGAAAGGATGGGGGGATGGGGGGTTTGGTAACAGAAAATTCAGGTATAATATATTTTATGTCCTAAAGCATTAATTCAATAACACCTGAAAGTGTATCTATGCGAGGTAAGAATGTTGACTTAAAAGTCCAGCTACATGATAGTTGGCTCTCTCATGCCTTGACGGCTATGCTGAGTCACAGCATCCCGAAAAAAAAAAGATACCAAATGCATGACATCACAGTTATGTTAGGCATGGGCTGATTAGACATTAATCCATCGAGATGTCTTATTTAAGGGGAACGTATGGGCGATAACGCATTTTATGGTCCTGAAGTAAGAACCAGATGTCTGATAAAGATTCACTATAGCGACCCCCAAGTTTCATGGGCCCGGAGCGAGAAGAGGGGCATAGGTGGGCGGGTTGTTGGTTTCACGGAGGATGGTAGATAGTTAGACCAAATGGGGTAGGGGATAGTCATATGGAAGAGAAGTTTAACTGACTTAATGGTGTATGTCTGATAACACAGATAAATCCTAAAGCATTGATTAATAGTTTAGCGAGATATGCATGTTGGATTACTATTTATGTAAGAACCTTTTAATGTCTTAAAACATTAATGGTTAGTAGTCAAGAATATCCATGTGGTAAAACAGTTATGTAATATAATAATTATATGTATTATGTAATATAAGAGTAGTATGTACATGCTTATATGCTAGGGGAAAATAATTTAATGTACGATATACATAAATAATATATGTATAAGAATTAAGTAGTTGTAGTTTTGGTATGTTGATTTGTATGTGTAGTTTTAGTCAAGGAATAGTTTAATAAGAATACCAGCTTTGGGAGTTGGTGGTGGAGTTTTGTTTTCTTCCTTGATGCTTTGGGGAGATTGATTCTCCGTTTTTGGTTTACAAGACCAAGGTAATGGGTATACTACCTAAGCACTTTGAGAGTTTTATGATTTTATTTTCTAAGATGCCGGCTAATGGTATTAGGACGAGAATGATGAGAAAGTATATGATTGAGGCTAGTTGTCCAATGATGATGAATGGGTGTTCGACTGGTTGTCCTCCAATTCATGTGAGGATGAATAGGTCTCCTACTAAGATTCAGAATAAGCATTGGCCAATTGGGCGAAATATTAGGCTTCGTTGGGCGGATGTATGTAGTAGGGGTATTAGGATTAGAACTAGAATGGAGAGGATTAGGGCTAGGACTCCTCCGAGTTTATTGGGAATAGAGCGTAGGATTGCGTAGGCGAAAAGGAAATATCATTCTGGTTTGATATGTGGTGGTGTGTTAAGTGGGTTTGCTGGGGTGTAATTGTCTGGGTCTCCAAGTATGTCTGGTGTGAATAGTACTAGAATTATGAGGAATAGGAATATAATAATAAATCCTAGGATGTCTTTGATTGTGTAGTAGGGGTGGAAGGGGATTATGTCTGCGTTTGAGTTTAATCCTGTGGGGTTGTTGGATCCTGTTTCGTGTAGAAATAAAAGATGTACGATGACTAGGGCAGTGATGATGAATGGGAGGATGAAGTGGAATGCGAAAAAGCGTGTTAGGGTGGCTTTATCTACTGAAAATCCGCCTCAGATTCATTCAACTAGGGAGGTTCCTACGTATGGAATGGCTGACAAGAGGTTTGTAATGACTGTGGCCCCTCAGAATGATATTTGTCCTCATGGAAGTACATATCCTATAAATGCTGTTGCTATTAAAGCAAATAATAAGATAATTCCGATGTTTCATGTTTCTAAGTAATTGTATGATCCGTAATAGATGCCTCGTCCTACATGTAGAAAAAGGCAGATAAAGAATATAGAGGCTCCGTTGGCGTGAAGATATCGGATGATTCATCCGTAGTTGACGTCTCGGCAGATATGGGTGACTGATGAGAATGCTGTTAGTGTATCTGATGTGTAGTGTATGGCCAAAAATAGGCCTGTGAGGATTTGGAGGCCTAGACAGATTCCTAATAGGGATCCGAAGTTTCATCATGTGGAAATGTTTGAGGGTGCAGGTAGGTCGATAAGTGATTGGTTGATGATTTTTAATAGTGGGTGAGATTTTCGAATATTAGTCATTAGGGTTTCTATAGTTGAATTACAACGATGATTTTTCATGTCATTGGTCTTAGTTAAGTGCTATGTAGAAATTATGATAAATTATGTATTTATTTTTAGTGTGATTTATGTTATAGGCTTTGTTGGGTTGGCTATTAAGCCGTCGCCTATTTATGGGGGGCTAGGGTTAATTTTTAGTGGTTGTGTTGGGTGTGGGTTAGTGTTAAATTCTGGGGGTCGATTTTTAGGGTTAATGGTGTTTTTGATTTATTTAGGAGGGATATTAGTGGTTTTTGGTTATACTACAGCTATAGCTTCGGAAGAATATCCTGAGACGTGGGGTTCTAGTTGATTGATTTTTGGAGGAATTATGTTGGGGTTTATTATGGAAGTGGCTCTAATGTTGTGATTAGGGAGTGTTAATGGTGTGGAATTGGTTATTGAGTTTAATAATATGGGAGATTGGGTTGCTTTTGAGGGAGAGGATATTGGTTTAGTGGGAGAGGATGGGGTTGGGGTGTCGGCTATGTATAGTTGTGCTGGTTGAATGGTGGTGGTGGCTGGTTGGTCTCTTTTTGTAAGTATTTTTATTATTATTGAGATTACTCGTGGTAATTAGTTGTATATAGAGTTAAGATTAAGGTTATTGTGATAAGGAATGAGATAAAGTAAAGTTTGATGAGGCTTTTTTGGTTACTAATTTTGATGGAGGTTGAAATGTTAAGGTGTGCGATTGTTTTTGGTAGTACTTTTTCTAGTCAGATTAAGTCTATGAGGTTTGAGGCAATGTTTTGGCTTAGGTTAAGGTTTTTAGTTGGTAGAAATCGGTGGAATGTGGATGGGAAAAATCCTAGTAAGGATGAGAAGTGATGTGTTGGTGATGAAAATTTGGATGTTAAGAAGAATGTGAGGTTGTTAAGTTCTATGGCGATAGTAAATCCTATAATTGTTACAAATAGGGCTGTGAGTTTTAGGTAGATGGGTATAGTTATGATTGGGGTATTTGTTGGTGGTAGGAGTTTTGAGATTAAGAAGCCGGCGAAAATACTTCCTAGGGCAAGTCGGTAAATGGAGTTTTTTAGTTGTGGGTTATTTTCGTTAATGGAGACGATTGGGGGGAATCGGGGTTTAGATATGATGACAAAAAAGATAATGCGTGTGCTGTATACGGCTGTAAGGGATGTTGCAATAAGTGTAATAATGAGGGCTCAGGCGTTGGTATAAGACGTGTTTATGGCTTCAATGATTAGGTCTTTTGAATAGAAGCCTGTAAGAAATGGGATTCCTGTTAGGGCTAAGCTTCCAATTGTTAGGCAGGAAGAAGTGAATGGTAATGGTTTGGCTAAGCCTCCTATTTTTCGGATGTCTTGTTCGTCGTTTAGGCTGTGAATAATAGAGCCGGAGCATATAAATAGTATGGCTTTAAAGAAGGCGTGAGTACAGATGTGAAGAAAGGCTAAATGTGGTTGGTTAATTCCTAAAGTTACTATTATTAATCCTAGTTGGCTTGATGTAGAGAAAGCTACGATTTTTTTAATGTCATTTTGTGTTAAAGCACAGATGGCTGTAAAGAGTGTTGTTAGGGCTCCAAGGCATATTATTATTGTTAAGATTGTTTGGTTGTTGTTTGTTAGTGGAAAAAATCGGATTATTAGGAAGATCCCTGCGACAACTATAGTGCTTGAGTGAAGTAAAGCGGATACTGGGGTTGGTCCTTCTATTGCTGAGGGTAGTCAAGGGTGTAAGCCAAATTGGGCTGATTTTCCGGTTGCGGCTAGGAGAAGGCCCAGTATGGGTAAAATGTTGGTTGAGTTAGAGTGGATTATAAAAATTTGTTGTAGGTCTCATGAATTGGAATTGACACAAAATCAGACTATAGTTAGGATGAATCCGACATCGCCGATTCGGTTATATAGAATAGCTTGTAGGGCTGCAGTGTTTGCGTCAGTGCGTCCAAATCATCAGCCAATTAGTAGGAATGACATAATTCCAACCCCTTCTCAGCCAATGAATAGTTGGAGGAGGTTATTAGCTGATACTAGGATGATTATAGTTATTAAGAATATGAGGAGGTATTTTATAAAGCGGTCAAGGTTGGGGTCTGAGTGTATATATCATAAGGAAAATTCTGTAATTGATCATGTGACAAATAGGGCGACGGGAATAAATAGGATGGAGAATAGGTCAAATTTAAAGCTTAGGATAAGTTTTATTGAATTAAGTGTAATTCAGTGTCAGTTGGAGATTGTAGATTCGTTGTTTAATAGGAGGAAAGATATTAGTGGTATCAAGCTAATTAGGAAGGATATTTTGATTGAGTTAGTAACGTATTTTGGGAAATTAATTATTTTAGTTGTATTGGATAGGGATAGGAGGAGTGGGGATATTAGGGTTAGGAGGATGAGAAAGTTAAGTGAGTGAATTAAATTAATTACTTTCATTTGGAGTTGCACCAATTTTTTGGTTCCTAAGACCAACGGATTACTAATATCCTATGAAAGTTAAGAAAGCCGTATGTTTAATTTACGGTGGCATGAGTTAGCAGTTCTTGCATTCTTTCTTGGTAAATAAGGAGTTGATACTCCTATCTTTAGATTCACAGTCTAATATTTTTTAAACTATATTTACATAATAGGGGAAACCTAAGATGAATATTGGATTTAGTGATAATAGGATGATTGGTAGGATGTGTAGGGTTATGATTGTTGATTCTCGTGTATGTGAGGGTGAAATGTTTTTTGTGTGATGGGTAGTTTTTCCTCGTTGAGTGGTAATTAGTATGTAGAGTGAGTATATGGCTGTGATGAGGATATTTATGCCTATTAGGATGATGGTGGAGTTAGCTCATGAGAATGAGGATGAAATGATAATAAGTTCGCCGATTAAGTTGATTGATGGTGGTAGAGCAAGGTTGGCTAGGCTTCCTAATATTCATCATGTTCCTATTAGGGGTAAAATTGTTTGTATCCCTCGGGCTAAAATTATTGTTCGACTGTGGATGCGTTCATAGTTAGTATTAGCTAAGCAAAAGAGTAGGGATGAAGTTAGGCCGTGTGCGACTATGAGTGCTGTTGCTCCTATATAACTTCATGGTGTTTGAATCATTACAGCTACAATTACAAGTGCTATGTGGCTAACTGAGGAGTAGGCAATGAGGGATTTTAAGTCGGTTTGTCGTAGGCAGATTGAACTTGTTATGATTATTCCTCATAGGGAAAGGAGAATGAATGGGTAGGCTATGGATTTGTTTATAGGGTCTAGTAAAACTGAGATTCGTATTATTCCATATCCTCCTAGTTTTAGTAAAATGGCAGCTAGGATTATAGAGCCAGCAATGGGGGCTTCTACGTGGGCTTTTGGAAGTCATAGGTGTACACCATATAGTGGTATTTTAACTAAAAATGCTATTATAAAGGCGAGTCATATAATGTGATTAGATCAGGAGGAGGTGTTTAGTGGTTGTTGAATATTAAGTATGATGAAGTTTATTGTACCTATGGTGTTGTAGGAATGGATTAGTGCAATTAGAAGAGGGATTGAACCAATTAGTGTGTAAAATAAGAAGTATATTCCGGCGTTAAGGCGTTCTGTTTGGTTTCCTCATCGGGTGATAATGATTAGTGTTGGAATTAGTGTTGCTTCAAACAGGATATAAAATAAGATAAGTTCAGTTGCTGAAAATGTTAGAATTAAAAGAATTTGTAGGGTTGATAGTAGGGAAATGTAGATTTTTTTGTAAGTTTCAGGTTCTTTTTTTAGGTGATTTTGACTGGCTAGGAGTATTAGTGGAAGTAGTCATGTTGTTAGGATAATTAAGGGGGATGAAAGAGAATCTGAGAATGATATTGTTGAGAAGTTTAAGCTAGTATCGTTGTGTTGATTAAGAGTGAAAAGTGAAGCTAAGCTAATAATGAAGCTGTAGGAGATGGTGTTAATTCAAACTATATTATTTTTTGAAAGTCAGGTTAGAGGAAGGATTATGATTGAGGGGATTACAATTTTTAGCATTGTAGGAGGTTAAGATTTTGAACATAGTCTGTTCCATAGGAGTTTGATACTATAACAAGTAATGCTAAGCCAACGGCTGCTTCACATGCTGCAAATACTAGGATAATAATAGGGATAATGAATGCTAGGGAAAATTGAGAATTTAGTGAGATTAATGAGCTTATTAAGAAGAGTGATAATATTATGCCTTCTAAGCATAGGAGCGTTGATATTAGATGAGATCGAAATAGTAGGGTTCCTAGTAGGGCTAGGGAGAATGCAAGGAGTAAGTTTAGAAATACAGGGGACATTTGGTATTCATGGTTAAACCCATGATTTAATGAGTCGAAATCATTTGTTTTTGTTAAACTAATTACCATTATTCTGTTCATTCAAGTCCTTTATTTATTCATTCGTATAAAAGTCCTAGGATTAGTACTAGAATAAGGATTAAAGCTATTATTAGGGTTACTGTTAGGTTATTTGATTGTGATGCTCATGGGAGAGGTAGGAGAAGGGCGATTTCTAGGTCAAATAGGAGGAATGTGATTGCAATTAAGAAAAATTTTATTGAGAATGGTAGGCGGGCTGATCCTATTGGGTCAAAGCCACACTCATATGGTCCAGCTTTTTCTGAGTAGACGTTGAGTTGTGGTAATCAGAAGGCAATAGTGACTAGGGTGATAGCTAGTGTAATATTGGTTAATAATGCTATAATTAGGTTTATTATTCTTTTCTGGGTTTTACCAAAGCTGTCTGATTGGAAGTCAGATGTACTAATTAATACTAAAAGAATATGATCCTCATCAATAGATAGAGACATAGAGGAATAGTCATACTACATCTACAAAATGTCAGTATCATGCTGCGGCTTCAAAGCCGAAGTGATGTTTAGAAGTAAAATGATAGTTAAATTGTCGTAGGAGGCACACCAGAAGGAATGTTGACCCGATGATTACATGTAGACCGTGAAAGCCTGTAGCTATAAAGAAAGTTGAACCATAGATGCCATCTGAAATAGTGAATGGTGTTTCAAAGTATTCTGATGCTTGTAAAATGGTAAAGTAAAGGCCTAGTAAGATAGTGATTAGTAGGGCTTGGTTTATATGGAGTCGTTTTCCTTCTATTAAACTGTGGTGAGCTCAAGTAATAGAAACTCCTGAAGCTAGTAGGACGGCTGTGTTTAATAGGGGCACTTCAAGTGGATTTAATGGGTTGATGCCTGTTGGTGGTCAGCAGCCACCAAGTTCAGGTGTGGGGGCTAAACTTGAGTGATAAAAAGCTCAAAAGAATCCTGAAAAGAAGAATACTTCTGAGATAATGAACAGAATTATTCCGTAACGTAGTCCTTTTTGTACTACTGGTGTGTGGTGACCTTGAAATGTTCCTTCACGGATTACATCTCGTCATCATTGAATTATTGTTAAAAGGTTAGTGGTAAGGCCTATTAGCAATAAGATAGTTGAGTTAAAGTGAAATCATATTACTAATCCAGAGGTTAAAAGAAATGCTGAGAGAGCTCCTGTAAGTGGTCATGGGCTTGGATTAACTATGTGGAAGGCATGGGTTTGGTGGGTCATTAGGTGTTATCGTGTAAATAGAGGCTTACTAGAAGGGTAAAGACGTAGGCTTGGATAAGTGCTACAGCGAATTCTAGAATGGTTAGAAGGGTTAGAATAGAGAATGTAATAAGGGCTGTTGGCGTACTAATTGATAATAAGGCTAAAGTTGCTCCACCAATAAGGTGGATAAGTAGGTGACCTGCTGTGATGTTGGCTGTTAATCGAACGGCTAGGGCTATTGGCTGGATGAATAAGCTAATTGTTTCAATGATAATTAGTATGGGGATTAAGGGAATTGGTGTTCCTTGGGGTAGGAAATGGGCTAGAGCAGATTTTGTTTTGTTACGGAATCCTAGTAATACTGTTCCAGCTCAAAGGGGGATAGCTATTCCTAGGTTTATTGATAATTGTGTTGTTGGGGTGAAGGTGTGTGGTAGAAGGCCTAAAAGGTTAGTTGAGCCGATAAAAATGATTAGTGAGATAAGTAAAAGTGTTCAGGAACGTCCTTTTTGTGAGTGAATAGACATTATTTGTTTAATAATTAGTTTGATAACTCATTGTTGTAATGCCACTAATCGATTATTGTGGATGCGGTTAGAGTGGGAGAATAGGATTGTTGGGATTATGATAATTGCAATGGCAATAGGGATGCCTATTAGTGTAGGGGTAGAGAAAGAGGCAAATAGATTTTCGTTCATTTTAGTTCTCAGTGGTTAGGTTTTTTTAGAAAATTAAATGTTTTAGAGATTGGTGTTATGTAAAAATTAAGTTTTGAAAATTTTAGTTGAAAAATAATGAATAGGGTGATAAGAGAAAATATAATTATGTTAAATCATGTTGATGTATCTAGTTGTGGCATTTGTCAATGTGGAGAAAATTATTCTCTATCTTTAACTTAAAAGGTTAACGCTGAAAGCTTCACAGTGATTGAGTTATTGATACAGATCATTCTTCGAAGTGTTTTAGTGGAACTATTTCTAGTACGATTGGTATGAAACTGTGATTAGATCCACAAATTTCTGAGCATTGTCCGTAGTAAAGGCCTGGTCGAGTTGATGTTAAAGTGGCTTGGTTTAGTCGTCCTGGGATGGCATCAGTTTTTAAACCTAGTGATGGAACAGCTCATGAGTGGAGGACGTCTTCTGAAGAGATTAACATGCGAATTGGTAATTCTATGGGTAAGACTACTCGGTTGTCAACTTCTAGGAGTCGAAGTTCTCCTGGTTTAAGTTCGGATGTAGGGATTATATATGAGTCAAAGTTTAGGTCTTCATAGTCTGTATACTCATAACTTCAGTATCATTGGTGCCCTAGGGTTTTAACAGTTAGGACTGGGTTATTAATCTCGTCTATTAAATATAGGATTCGTAGGGATGGTAAGGCAATTAGTACAAGAATGACGGCTGGTAAAATTGTTCAAATGGTTTCTACTTCTTGGGCGTCTATAGTACTTGTATGAGTTAGGTTAGTTGTAAGTATTAGAGAGATAATATAAAGTACTAATGAGCTGATAAGGAATACGATTATAAGCGTATGGTCGTGGAAATGTATAAGTTCTTCTATAATTGGGGAAGTAGCGTCCTGAAGGCCATATTGAAATGGGTAAGCCATAAAAGATATATAGATTATTAGTCTATAATTTAACTTTGACAAAGTTATGTAATTATTTTACTAATATCTTCAAGAAAGTCATAGAGGTTATGATGTTGGCTTGAAACCAATTTTAGGGGGTTCGATTCCTTCCTTTCTTAGTTTACTTTTACATAAACGGGTTCTTCGAATGTATGGTATGGTGGAGGACATCCGTGAAGTCATTCTAGGTTTGTTGTGGTTAATTCAATTGATTCAACTTCTCGTTTTGATGCTAGGGCTTCTCAGATAATGAATATTATAATTAAAACAGCTGTTAGGGAAATAAAAGAACCTATAGATGAAACAATATTTCATGTAGTATAAGCGTCAGGGTAATCAGAATAACGTCGTGGTATGCCTGAAAGGCCTAGGAAGTGTTGAGGGAAGAATGTTATGTTTACTCCAACAAATATTGTGGCAAAGTGGATTTTAGCTCATGTGTCGTTTAGGGAGTAGCCTGTAAATAATGGGAATCAGTGGATGAAGCCAGCTATGATAGCAAATACGGCTCCTATGGATAGAACGTAGTGGAAATGGGCTACTACATAGTATGTATCATGAAGGACAATATCTAAGGATGAATTTGAGAGGACAATTCCTGTTAACCCTCCAATAGTAAATAGGAAGATAAATCCTAGTGCTCATAGTATAGCAGGGGATCATTTAATATTACCTCCGTGCAGGGTAGCTAGTCAGCTGAAGACTTTAACTCCAGTAGGGATTGCAATAATTATTGTAGCTGAAGTAAAGTATGCTCGGGTGTCAACGTCAAGTCCTACTGTAAATATATGGTGGGCTCAAACAATAAATCCTAGGAATCCAATGGATATTATAGCTCAGACTATGCCTATATAACCGAATGGTTCTTTTTTTCCAGAATAGTAAGTGACAATGTGAGAGATGATACCAAATCCAGGAAGAATTAAAATATAAACTTCTGGGTGTCCGAAAAATCAAAACAAGTGTTGATATAGAATTGGATCTCCTCCTCCTGCTGGATCAAAGAAAGTTGTATTTAAGTTGCGGTCAGTAAGTAGTATAGTAATCCCTGCTGCTAAGACTGGAAGAGATAAGAGTAGAAGAACTGCTGTGATTAGAACTGATCATACAAACAAGGGGGTTTGGTATTGTGTAATTGCTGGTGGTTTTATGTTAATAATTGTAGTAATGAAATTAATAGCGCCTAAGATTGATGAAACCCCTGCTAAGTGAAGCGAGAAAATTGTTAAGTCAACGGAGGCTCCGGCGTGGGCAAGATTGCCTGCTAGTGGGGGGTATACTGTTCATCCAGTTCCAGCCCCAGCTTCAACTATTGAGGAGGCTAAAAGTAAAAGGAATGATGGTGGGAGTAGTCAGAAACTTATGTTATTTATTCGTGGGAAAGCTATATCTGGTGCCCCAATTATTAGTGGAACAAGTCAGTTACCAAACCCCCCAATTATTATAGGTATTACTATAAAGAAAATTATAATAAATGCGTGGGCAGTGACTACTACATTATAGATTTGGTCGTCTCCAAGGAGAGCTCCTGGCTGACCCAGTTCTGCTCGGATAAGAATGCTAAGGGCAGTTCCTACTATGCCTGCTCAAGCTCCAAATATAAGGTAAAGTGTGCCGATATCTTTATGATTTGTTGAGAATAATCAACGAGTAATGAACATAGGTAGAATGGCTGAGATTAAGCATTAGACTGTAAATCTAAAAACAGAGAGGTGTCTCTTTCTATCAGAGCCTTGAGGTGACTTTCATGTTGAATTGCAAATTCAAAGGAGCAGCTTGCTGCTGCCGAGGCTTCTTCTCCCGCCTTTTTTCTTTTTTTTAAAGGCGGGAGAAGTAGATTGAAGCCAGTTGTGTAGGGTATTTAGCTGTTAACTAAATTTTCATGGGGTTGGAGCCCATCAGTCTAGGAGGATTTAGCTTAATTAAAGTGTTTGATTTGCGTTCAGAAGATGCGAGATAAGTTCTTGTAATCCTTATGCAGAAGTTAAATGATAGTATTTACTTAGGGCTTTGAAGGCCCTTGGACTTATTTATCCTAAACTTCTAATATAGAGTGCTGATGATAGGGGATAGTGGTAAGGCTAGGGAAGAGATAATAATTAGTGGAGATAGGAATAGGTTGTTTTTGTTTTTGGATTGGTGAATGTCTGTTTTTATGTTGTTTATGGATGGGAATATTGTTATTGATGATGCGTAGATGAGTCGTGTGTAGAAGTATAGGTTGAGTAGGGCTATTATTGTTATTGATAGGGCTATGAAGATGCAGTTATTTTTTGTGAGTTCAATAATAATTATTCATTTTGGTAGAAATCCTGTTAGAGGGGGGAGACCTCCAAGTGATAGTAGAATAATTAGTGTTGTGGAGATTATTAGTGGGGATTTGTTTCATGTTTTTGTTATTAGAGAGATTGTAGTTGAGGTGTTGATATATACTGTAATAAATATGGAAGTGGTTAAGAATATGTAAATGATGAGATTGAGGATTATTATGGTTGGGTTATATATAGTTACTGCTACTATTCATCCTATGTGGGCGATAGAGGAGTAGGCTAAGATTTTTCGTATTTGGGTTTGATTAAGTCCTCCTCAGCCGCCGATGAAGACTGAAAGAACGGCTGAAATAGGGACGATGGTGGAGTTAATTGAGTAAGCAATTTGGAATAAGATAGCTAGTGGGGCAATTTTTTGTCAAGTTAACAGGAGAAGGCCGCTTAGGATTGGAATGCCTTGTGTAACTTCTGGTACTCAGAAGTGAAAGGGAGCTAAGCCTAATTTTATTATTAGGGCTAGGAGGATTAGAGTAAAGACATAATGTTGTGTATTGTAGTGGAGTTCTCATGATCCTAGGTTGTTGTAGTTTATGATAATAGCTAGGAGAAAAATTATGGAGGCTGTTGCTTGGGTAAGGAAATATTTGGTTGCGGCTTCTATGGATCGAGGGTTATAGTTGTACATGAGTATGGGAATAATTGCAAGTATACTTATTTCTAGGCCAGCTCATATTAGGATTAAGTGGGAGCTAAGGATGGTAATGATGGATCCGAGGAAGATTGTGAGTAGGATAATAATGAGTGCTAGTACGTTAATTAGTACGGGAAGGATTAGGACCAACATTTTCGGGGTATGGGCCCGATAGCTTATTTAGCTGACCTTACTTGTTAGAATGTTGTGTAATGGTAGCACGGAGATTTTTGAAGTCTTAGGTTTAGGTTCAAATCCTGAGGTTCTAGAAACAAGAGGACTTGCACCTCTATTTTTTACTCTATCAAAGTAATTCTATTTTCAGACATGTTTCTATATGTATGGTGGGATGCTTGCGATAATGATGGGGAGGGAAATATGTCATATACAGAATGCTAGTGTAAGTGGTAGGAAGTTTTTTCATAGGAGATGTATTAGTTGGTCGTAACGAAATCGGGGATATGATGCTCGAATTCATAGGAAGAGTGTTGTAAGTAGTAGTGTTTTTGTTATAAAGTTTAATGTGAATAGTTCTGGTTGGGTTGGTAGGACTAGGGCACTTAAAAAGATGATAGTTGATAAAGCATTTATTAGGATGATGTTTATGTATTCGGCTATGAAGAATAGTGCGAATGGACCTGCGGCATACTCTACATTAAATCCTGAGACTAATTCTGATTCTCCTTCAGTTAGGTCGAATGGGGCTCGATTAGTTTCTGCGAGAGTTGATACAAATCATATGAATGCTAGGGGTCATGTAGGTAATAGGAATCATGAGAATTCTTGGGATATAATTAGTGATGATAAGGAGAATGATCCGCTTATTAGAAGGATTGAAAGGAGGATGATGGCTAGTGTGACTTCGTAGGAGATGGTTTGGGCTACTGCTCGTAATGCGCCGATAAGGGCGTATTTGGAGTTTGAGGCTCATCCTGATCATAAGATTGAGTACACTGCTAGGCTTGATGTAGCTAGAATGAATAATGCTCCTAAGTTTAGGTTAGCTAGTGGGAAAGGTATTGGAATTGGAATTCATAGGGATAATGCTAGAGTAAGTGCTAATGTAGGGGCAATAATAAATAAGGAGATTGATGAGGATAGTGGGCGTAGTGGTTCTTTAATGAAAAGTTTGATTGCGTCTGCGAATGGTTGTAAGATTCCGTAGGGTCCTACAACGTTAGGGCCTTTTCGTAGTTGTATGTAGCCTAGAATTTTTCGTTCAATTAGAATGAGAAAGGCTATGGCAATTAAGATTGGTAGGAGTATTAATATGATGTTAATAAGGGGCACTTATTAGGGAGAGGAATTGAACCTCTGGTTGTAAGGTCTTAAATCTTATGCATTTACCGGGCTCTGCCACCCTAATAAGCCCTGGTCTTGGGGGATATTTATACATGAGGTTTGAATTGAGATAATTTCATTCATTAATTTGAGGGCGCTTGGGTTAAGTTGGCTCTATTTCTCTTGTCCTTTCGTACTGGTAGAAATTGTTAATAGATAGAAACCGACCTGGATTACTCCGGTCTGAACTCAGATCACGTAGGACTTTAATCGTTGAACAAACGAACCATTAATAGCGGCTGCACCATTGGGATGTCCTGATCCAACATCGAGGTCGTAAACCCTATTGTCGATAGGGACTCTAGAATAGGATTGCGCTGTTATCCCTAGGGTAACTTGTTCCGTTGATCAAACGTTGTTTGGATCAATTGATTAACATAGCTAATACTTTGACTTGTAGGTCTTGGTTTTGTTATTCGGAGGATTTTTTTTTCTCCGAGGTCACCCCAACCGAAATTTTTAGCTTAGTTTTATTCTTTTTTAGTCCATTAGGGTAGTAGTGAATTTAGGTAAGCTAGTAAATTAAAGCTCCATAGGGTCTTCTCGTCTTATTGTTTTATACCCGCCTCTTCACGGGTAGGTCAATTTCACTGATTGGGAATAAGAGACAGTTAAACCCTCGTTAAGCCATTCATACTAGTCCCTAATTAAGGAACAAATGATTATGCTACCTTTGCACGGTTAGGATACCGCGGCCGTTTAACGTAAGTCACTGGGCAGGCGGTGCCTCTAATACTTGTTATGCTAGAGGTGATGTTTTTGGTAAACAGGCGGGGTTAATGTTTGCCGAGTTCCTTTTATTCCTTTTAATCTTTCCTTAATGCACACCTGTGTTGGGATAACAATGGGTTTGTAGAGGGTTAATATTTGGTTTATTTCTACTTATTGTTAACTAACAATGGTTATCCGGGTTGTTATAAGCTTGTGCTAGGAGAAATAATTCTTGTTACTCATATTAACAGTATCTCATCTATAATTTTATAGATTGACCCAATATATTTCTAGGAATTCATTTTTATTTTGGGTATTAAAATTAGGTAAATGTTGAGCTTGAACGCTTTCTTAATTGATGGCTGCTTTTAAGCCAACTATGTATAATTTTGTATTTATTCTCTAGTTAAGGTTGTACCCTTTGTCTGAAGAGCTGTCCCTCTTCAGACTATATTTTAAATTTACATTGTGATTAGGTTTTCTTTAGGTAAATTTAAAGTTGAACTGAAATTCGTTTATTGGGTAACCAGCTATCACCAAGCTCGATAGGCTTTTCACCTCTACCTAAAAATCTTCCCACTATTTTGCCACATAGACGGGTGCATTCAAAAAATTGTTTTTAGGTAGCTCGTTTGGTTTCGGGGTTCATAGCTAAAATTCTTTGAGTTATGGTTTTTCTAGTTAATTCATTATGCAAAAGGTAAAAGGGTTAAGCTTTGCTTTTTTGTACTTAATTTAGTTCTTTCATCTTTCCCTTACGGTACTTTCTCTATAGCTCCAGATAAGAATTTCTATCTCCTATACTTTTATAATGTTGAATGTTTTATTTGGTTTTTGTTTATAGTTTAGGTTGGGTGTGTTCGGGCTAGCAATAGTTCAAAGTGTCCATTTATGGAATCTTCTGGGTGTAGGCCAGAGGCTTTAAATTAAGCTACACTGTGATTTTTCCAAGCACACTTTCCAGTATGCTTACCTTGTTACGACTTATCTCCTCTAATATTTTTGTTGGGCTATTAAGTATATATCCAAGTTTATGTACTTGAGGAGAGTGACGGGCGGTGTGTGCATACTTTATTGCTAAGTTCAATTAAGCTCTCTATTCTTAATTTACTACTAAATCCTCCTTGGCCCCTCAGTTTCATGAGGGGGTCCGTGATTTTCTAAATTAGAAAATGTAGCCCATTGCTTTCCACCCCATAGGCTACACCTTGACCTAACGTATTTACGGTTAATCGTTGTGCTCACTATGGGTCCTTGACAGGGTTCGCTGGAGATGGCGGTATATAGGCTGAATTAGCAAGGGGTGGTAAGGTGTAGCGGGGTTCATCGATTATAGAACAGGCTCCTCTAGACAGGTATAAAGTACCGCCAAGTCCTTTGAGTTTTAAGCGGTGGCTAGTAGTTCTCTGGCGGGCAATATTGTTGTTAATTGCTTAGGTTTACGGCTAAGCATAGTGGGGTATCTAATCCCAGTTTGGATCTTAGCTGTCGTGTATCAGGTGTACTAGAATTACTTTCGTTATTGATTTTAGTAGGTTCAATGAATTTTTACATATGGGAAAAATTTTAACTCTATTTTGTGTGTTCCTATTACACGCTTTACGCCGAAAATTATTAATTTGGGTCAATCGTATGACCGCGGTGGCTGGCACGAAATTTACCAACCCTAAAAGGTATAACTAAGTCAAACTTTCGTTCATAGCTTAATTTTTATCACTGCTGTTTCCCGTGGGGGTGTGGCTTGGCAAGGTGTCTTTAGCTACTTTGATTAGTGCGCTTGATACCCTCTCCTTTTTATCAGTTAAGATTTTTAGGGATTTTTTCACTGGTTCGGGGATTCTTGCATGTGTAAGTTTACCTATAATCAATAATAAGGCCGGGACCAAACCTTTATGTTCATGGGATTAAAGAATCCATCTAAGCATTTTCAGTGCTTTGCTTTACATTAAGCTACACTAAC